TAGTTGTACTGTAATATAGGACGAATACCTTGAACTGGTAGAAATAAAATATAAAGAATTAAGTAAGATTCAAAATGGTTTCTTTATAAAGGAAGAAAGATTCTGATTTATTTGATTGATATCAGGAGATCAAATGAGTTCTTCATTCATTCATTGAATGATAAATGACTACAAGCGAAGGAGATACACGATTTAAATAATGGAAAATCCAATATTTCACAATTGTATCTAGAATAACTGGAAAGGTGGAAACAAGACCAGATATAATTTGATCGTTATGAGCCAATCCAAAATCGTTGTAGAACGAACCAATTATTAGTTCCCAACCATGAGTCGAGTGAAATCCAATCCATAAATCAGTAACTAAAAGAATCGAAAAAGCTTTTATTGTGTCACTTAAGTTATAGAGGAATTCCTGAACCCAAGAATTAAGAATGACAAGTTCCTCATTACCCAAAATAAAATAACCACTTAGAATAGCGAAAGAAATTATATTTGTCGAGAAATGCAAAATGATATGGAGATGATATTCATTGTGTGTTTTGACCAATTGTATCGTTTCCTTGTGTATTCCTATACGAAGTTTTTGTATATGTGTCTCCGGGTACTCCTTTATCATTTCGTCCAACAGAAAGAGTTCTTCTAATTCTATGAATCTTTCTAGAACGTTTTTCTCTTGAATGATATTCAAGAGAGTTTTGGATTGCCCGGTATTCCACCAATTTGTAACCCAAAGTTCCAGACATTTATTAAATGAGAGAGAGACCCACCAGGGCAAAAATACTATAGATACAAGATATGGGAAAGAAGGCAATGCTTTCTTTTTTTTCATTTTTTATCTGTGAATTGAATCGTTAATGAACCTGCTTCATTCGTTGACTCTATATGATATTTCTCTGAAGCACGAGTTCTATAACAAGGTATTGAACCTATGGGTCTATTCATTCCAATTTTTGTGTCAAAATTGAGTTTAGTTCTTGGATCTAGAAGGAATATGGAAATGGGATAAGGGTTCGCCCTTTTCGGATAAAAATGCAAAATCAATATTATTCCTAGATATCTCAATTGGGCAAATTCGAATGGGCAAATTCGAAGCAATTTCATCTTCATTTGTTCCTTTCTATGAATACTCGAAAACCCACTTAAAATAACGAATCGTATTTAGAAACGAAAACCCCCCTCAGTTAATTATTTCGAAATGTTTCACCGCCTAGTCACAACCAAGGAAAAAAGGTATCATCAAAATTTTGGGCCTAAAAAGATGAGATGAATTCCGTATTACGAAATAAATCTTCGGATATATTTGATGAATCCCTACTTATTATATTAGCCTTAGATTAGTCTTTTTTCTAGTAGAAATTTTCTAGTAGAAAAGAATTGAGTTGGGATCCATACGCATACGAAATACTTTTGGTATACAAATGGTATACAAAAATTTCTTCTTTTCTTAATTTTCTTCTTTATTATAGTATAGTTTATTATAGTTATTCCATATAAGCCCTCCTGCTTTTTTGGTTTATTCTATGGGAGTCGCCACGACAAAGGAAGGAGGAAATAGAATAATCTAACATGTTTTGTTCAAATGAACATTCCAAAAAGACTTCAATTGTATTAAAAAAGGAATTAGCAAGCTCCTTCCCCCATGCCGAGAAAACATTTATTCTTTATTGTGTTCAATTCATTTCAAAATACTTCAATTGGTACGCCCAAGAAATAGGCCAATTCGGCAGCTTTTTGTTCAATTTCTCGTGGAGTAAAATTCTCATCAGTACGAGTCAAGGGAATGGCCCCTTGACCTCTGATTTCCATATAAAGGACACGACGAGGATAAAGACCCTCTTTAACCTCAATTCTGATTGATTGGATATCTCTCATAAGGAAGCGAAGGAAGATGCGACGATTTATTCCAGGAAATCCCCAACGAAAAATGCACACAATTCCTTCTTTTCTATCGAATCGGTCATAACCACTACCTACATTCCACAAAATTGTGCACCACAAATAGGAGCTAACGAACAGACCTGCGATCCCGTAAAAAGACATCACGATTCCTTGTGGAAAAAAAATAATTTGCTGAGATGGAAATATGGATATCAGATTCCTACCAAGATAACTGGAAGTTCCAACCGCTAAGAATCCTAGTGAACCTAAAAAAAGGATACAGGCCCAGCAAAAATTACTTGTTTTTCGAGACCCCCTTATAAGTTCTATCCATATATGTTCTGATCGCCAATTCATACTATACTAGATCCAGTTGCATTCGATTGGAATTGAGAGAATAACCCAAATTTGACTTTACCTTTCTTGATCCCGAAGTAACTTTCATCAACTAGCACTATTCTGATGTGGAGTAATTGGTTAGATACATTGACTTTCTATTAAAAATATTTACTGATCCGTTTTTAACCAGCTATATATATACATGCATTTATGCAGATAGCATGTATCCGCATACATAACAGTTCTTTCATTTGTGTGTGGAAAGAGCCACATATCGTACCATATTGCACTAAAAAAATATCTGTATTATGATACAGTGTTGAAATAAATTGATAGGGTTTGGTCCCATTGGATCTAGACAATCTTATTTTTTTGGACATGAAGAGATAAAGAAGCCATTGCAATTGCCGGAAATACTAGGCCCACTAAAGGCACAAAAATAGAGGGTAAGTTGAGATCTGTCATAGAATGGGTGCCTCGATTTAATATTTGTATCTATATATTTGTATCTATTAGAAAGATATCTTATGATATGATAAGTATATCTATTATAAGTAATATTAGGTAATATTGACTATTGTATTTTATATAATATTATACTACTAAGTATATATAAACAATTAAGTATATATAAATATATAATTTCTAAATAATATATTTATATTAAAATAGAAATTTGAAATATAAAAATAATATTTAGAAATTATATTTAAAGAAAAAAAAAGGATAGATAATAAGTGCAAAAATGTAGAACTAAATTAAGTGTACCTATTCATCTTTCTACACGAATATAAATAGGGTAATCTTCTTTTACAAATTTTATTATTCTTCTTCTCCCATCCTTATGTTCTTTCTATCTTTCTTTCTAATCTAATAAGGAGTTTTTTATTTTAAAGGAGTTTTCTTATGAAAATGAAGTTCATTATGAATTCGCGACTCTAAATAATAGGATCCAACAAACAGGGATTCATAGTAAAAATGCAATAGATGTAGAAATTATTTTATTTCATTTCCATATTTGATATTTCTTTTTATTTTGATATTTTTTTTTTCATTATTGTCTATCTTAATTAATGCGTAAGATAGCCAGATAAAATTCTTTTTATTTCCCCAAATTCGAATTCCTCGGAAAGAGAAATTCACTTTTTTATTTTATCCTGTTGATAGAGGTTCATAATACCTAATCATGAATAGGGGTAAGATAAAAAATAGATCTGGATCCGGAAGAAAAAAAATTATCCGAAACTTCTGACTCTTACTAGAAAGTGTAACTTATATCACCAAAGAACATTTTTCTTAGTTTTTTTTTATTATGATGAACTAAATACTTGTTCGCTACAAACAAAATAACTGAATCTAGTGCTATACTTTAATTTTTTGAATTTTGATTCAAGGGAAAGAAACCATGGAGCTGAAATAACTCACTTAGAACACCTTTTAAAGGATTACGTGGTACGATTGGGTCGAATAAGCCTTTATGGAATAAATACTCAGCCGCTTGTGAACCATCGGGTACTGTCTTATTCAATGTTTGTTCAATTACTCTTTTACCCGCAAATGCAATGTACGCATTAGGTTCAGCAATAATGATATCTCCCAACATACCAAAACTGGCTGTTACTCCACCGGTTGTAGGAGATGTAAGGACTGGTACATAGAATAACTTTTTAGTGGATTGGTAATCATATGAAGCAGAAGATATTTTAGCCATTTGCATCAAGCTCAAACTTCCTTCTTGCATGCGTGCTCCTCCAGAAGCACACACAATAATGACAGGTAGAGATCGATTAGTAGCATACTCAATCAAACGAGTGATTTTCTCACCTACTACAGATCCCATACTACCTCCCATGAACTGAAAATCCATAACCCCAATTGCTGCGGGAATACCGTTTAGTTGACCTATGCCTGTTTGAACAGCTTCAGTTAAACCTGTCTTTCTTTGATAAGAATCGATACGATCTTTATAAGGTTCCTCTTCTGAATGAAATTGAATGGGGTCCATAGAAACCATATCTTCATCCATAGGATCCCAAGTGCCCGAATCAATCGAAAGTTCGATTCTATCTGAACTACTCATTTTCAAATGATATCCACACTGTTCACAAATATTCATTTTTGACCTAAGAAGTTTTTTATAATTTAATCCATAACAATTTTCGCATTGAACCCATAAATGTCTGTATTTTTTATTTATATCGAAATCATTAGATCTTCCTCTTATATTGAAATCACTGCCATTATTACGAGTTCTTATACTAAAACTTCCACTTTCACTACCACTTACATTTTCAGTACAAATGAAACTATAAATGTAACTGTCACTGTAATTGTCAGTACCACCTGAAATGGAACTATTAATACTGACTTCAAAACGAAGATAACTATTAATGCAACTATTAATGTGATTAGTCCAACTAGATTGAGTATCATACATGTAATGATAATAGTAGTGATTGTTTCTCTTAGACCCCCTATTCAAAAAACTAGAAAAAAAACCTTCTAATTCACTCAGAAAAGAACTATCATTGTCAATCTCAAAACTATGATTTTCAATATCAAAATATACGGAATAACTGTCACCATTACTATCCCTAACTAAAAAAGTGTCATCAGAGATCAAACTCCAAATATCCCTGATACCAAATAAATAATCAACATTACTGAAACTATAACTAACACTATCACTCCAATTTTTCTCCGTATCATTTAGAAGGGGTTCATCACTTCCACTGGTATGGCCAATAGCATCAAGACTTTCCATTGATTTACTTAAACCA